ACAGGGTCTTCTGAAAATGATTACAAAGCACTACTAAAAAATTATCTATTTTTCCATAGAAATATGTTCGCTCAAGAAAGGCTCCAGAGGATGTTGATCGTAAACGAGAGGCTTGTTTACCGAGAAAAACGAATATGGATTCGCATTCATATACATGAGAATTATATAGAAACAAGAATAATCTTTGATTCTCTTTTGAGAAAAAAAAAGGAATGGATTTCTTTGAACTAACGAGACTATTCGAATTACGATACTCGTGGAGAAAAAATCTCAATAAATGCAAAGAGGGAGCATCTTGTATCCAGCAGTTAAGGGTTTGAACCAAGATTTCCAGATGGATAGGGTGGGGTATTAAGATATCTAACACATGATTTAAATGTGATAATTTGTCCTCGAAAAAGGGAAATATTGAATGAATAGATCGTAAATTATGAAATTTTGCTACTTCTTTTTCTTCCAGGCAAGATACTAATTGCAGGGAGAGTGGAACTTCCATAATGACTGCAAAAGCTTCTGATATGATTTGAGAATCAAAATTATTGCTTTTCCTAACGAATCTATTTTGGTGAAAATCGTTACCCGAAATAAAAAAATTAAAAGGGTTCTGTTGATGCATTCGAATAATTAAGCGTTTCACAATTAGTGAACTAAATTTATTGTCATAACCTAAATTTTCCATCGATTCGTAAACAGTCGATCCATTAAAACCATGATTATAAGCAAGTACGTAGATAGACTCCTGAAAGAGAAGTGGATATAGGAGGTGTTTTTGTGGAGATCTATCCATTTCTAAATATCCTTGTAATTCCTCCATTTAATTTTAAATTATACTTGAACCAAAGGAATGGGGAATTTCTTGGGTTATCAAATGATACAATACATAGTGCGATACAGTCAAAACAAGGTATATAGTAAGAAAAAAAAAAAAAAACAATGGATACCCCGGAGACAAGGAGACCAATCAACAGATACTCTCTTTTTCCATCCCATTTTTTTTCGTTCGAATTCCACGTTATAGTTCACAAAAGGATGACAAGAAATCATTTATTTTTGCAACCCGATCGCTCTTTTGACTTTGGAAAAAATTAGCTTTTTGTCAGTATACGGTTTCTTCTACACATTAGTCTTTACTCACTCCGTAATAGAGTTAATAATTAGGATTCATAAAAAAGGGAATGCATCATCCACTCACAGGGGAACCTTTTCCCGCATCAGGTACTAATATATATTTTTAACGTCTAATTAGATCGGGAAATTATTCAAATTCATATTAATGAAATTTTAATAAAAAAAAGCTCGTTGCTTTTTCTTTCCCTATAATTGGAGCCATGGAGCTCTATCCATTTATTCACTTGACCCAAGGGTGCATTTTTTTAGTCCCGTTCCAAGAAAAGAAGCAAAGACAAGGTTTTTTGCCCATCCGGTAAGGATGAAGTATTCGAAGTATTCTCTGAGTTCCCCATTGATACGACATGCTATTTTTTCCATTCATTCCCGTTTTGGATCAGTCGTGGTCTTACAAACTCTACCAATGGTATGGACGAATTCGTTGCTTCATCCAAATGTGTAAAAGATCATAGTCGCACTTAAAAGCCGAGTACTCTACCATTGAGTTAGCAACCCGGATAAAATTGTAGATATGATCGGAATAAAAAAGAAATATAAAATATAAATAAATAGAATAATGAATAATAATATTTAATATTATATTAATATAAATATAATATATAAAAATATAATATTAATATATAAAATATAAAAAAAAAAAAAAAACTTTTCTTCTTGTATCGCAGTGAATTTGGTGAACTCATCATTTAAATGAAGTAAATAAACAAACTTATCGACCGTGGAGAAATAGATTTATTTCTCCACGATCGAATTATATTTGTCCGATACAACATTGTCAATATGAATTGAATATTGATAAATGATAAAACAAAAAAATCTCAAATTGATCAAACCATCAAACCTAAATAATTAAGTAAAGTACTTGTGTTGGATTGGCACTACATAGATAAGAAATGAAGTGTAAACGGGGGAATAAGTTAAGGAAGAAGTAGGAAAAAATATTGAATTTTTTGAATAGAGATACAGATACAATAAGCGGGATTGCCCCCTTTTTTTTTTAGTGAAGTACATCCAATAACAAAAAGTACCCTATTGATGGTAATCCCGGCATTTCGTAGATCCAGTAATTTAATCTATTCACTCGAGATTTTTTCTATCTGTCTTATATCAATTATAAATCAATTCAATATAGGATTTTTTATCGTTCTATAGCAATGGTGAATAGAGCAAGAAAAAAAGAGATCAGTGGAGAAACAATTACAATTACATAAAGCCAGATGCTAGGCACCCCTTTTTGATTCCATTAATTGGACTTTGTTTGATTAACTCGAAGTTCTTTAAAGACCTCCGCCTTCTTTGAAATATCATGAACAGTTCCTGTAGGTTGAGCGCCCCTTTCAAGGAAATATAGAATAGCAGGAACATTTAAATAAGTTTGATTCTTTATCGGATCGTAAAAACCGACTTTACGAAGATCTCTTCCCTCTCTTCGGGATCGAACATCAATTGCAACGATTCGATAGATGACTCATTGGGATAGATGTATATGAAGAACCCCCCCCCCCCTAGAAACGTATAGGAGGTTTTCTCCTCATACGGCTCAAGAAAGAATGATTCGAATTTATGTATATAGTGGCAAATGTATCCAAAAAATTTGGAATTAGACTATAACTAAAAATTTAAGTCGTTTTTTGTTCTTCTCTCCTGAGAAGAAAAATATCATTCGTACTCATAACTCAAGTTAGGCAATTATCAAAGGCCTAGAAGGGAAATCCTTAAACATTTATTGAGCCGTCTCTAACCCATTTTTTTTTCATTTGTCTCACCTAGAATCTATTTCCACATTCTAATCTAGTTCTAGTTGTTGAAACAGTTGAAAAATGGCGTTTACTTGTTCCGGTATCCGTTATCCTTGCTTTGAATCATTGGGTTTAGACATTACTTCGGCGATTCTTAATCGTTTCAAAATGGCAGCAACATACCTTTTATTATTTCTTTCTATTGAAAGAATCGTACGAATGATTGATTCCCCTACGATACAATTTTGGTCAAATATTTTTACCAATTCCGAACTATTTGACTTTTTGGTTTGAACCCCTTTCAAATTTGACCCTTTCGATTTCTATATCAAAGATATACTTACGTTACGAAGTTTTTCCAACCTATTGATTGGTACTAACCCTAGACTCTTCCCCTGATAAATGAATCAATACTTTATACTCGAGCTCCATCATGTACTATTTACAACCAATAAAATGGGTTTCCTAGTGTAACAGAACAAACTATGTCGAGCCAAGAGCATCTTCACAGATATAAAAAATGGTGGATTCCTGCATCCACAACCGACCATGTCCTTCAAGTCGCACGTTGCTTTCTACCACATCGTTTCAAACGAAGTTTTACCATAACATTCCTCTAATTTTGAACCGGTATGCCCGGTATGGAATTGATTCAATATGGAATCATGAATAATCATTGGCTTAATTGCTACCCAGCAGTCAGCAGTCCACACCTTCCTTATATATATGCTTATATATATGATATATGCTTATATTATATATATATATATGCTTATATATATATATATGGAAATATGGAAATGGAAGGATAGGTATTTTTTTTTTATTTTATCTGGAGAAGTCTCAGCAAGGATTTAACATGATCTATATCATATGAATGAGACTTTCATTTTTCTTTCCATACTTTCTATAAAAAGTAAATAGATAGATTCTCTTTTTATTTTTTTTTTATACATTATACACGTGTCATTGACACTCGATTGCGCTTGTAAGAATGTGAATCGATACGTTTGTGAGAAAGTCAATCAATAAGGAGTATATAATTCATAAAACAATGATTCGAAATCTGAAAGAAAAAAAAAAAAATGGAATGACATTGTATCCAATATCCCACTTACTTTTATTAGGGGATTAGGGAATAAAAGTACCTCATCTTTTCTATGAGAGAATCAGTCTGGGACGGAAGGATTCGAACCTCCGAATAACGGGACCAAAACCCGGTGCCTTACCGCTTGGCCACGCCCCATTTAGATTTATATTGGACACAAATAAAGACTAACATGGGTATTGGCTGTTCGTCAATTTCAGCCTAAATCCAATATCTATAGAATAGGCGTTGCTAAGATTCGTCATGTGTAGAATGTGTAGATGTAGAATCGAAATGAATTCATTGATCATTACATATAATTCAATTAAGATATTGTATGAAAGTATGATTCCTTCTATTCTGATTTAAGAATTGAATCAGATTTAAGAATTGAAGGATTTTTTATTGGGGGAGTTCCAAGAAAAAGGAAGATTTTTGGCAAACCTTCTCTTCTTTCTTTATTTTTCCCTTATATCACGATAAAAATTAAATTATCTCTAAAAACGAAATGTTTGGTATGCTTAATATCTTAAGTTTAATCTCCATCTGTCTTAATTCGGCCCTTCATTCGAGTAGCTTTTTATTCGCCAAATTGCCCGAGGCTTATGCCTTTTTGAATCCAATCGTAGATGTTATGCCAGTCATACCGGTACTCTTTTTTCTCTTAGCCCTTGTTTGGCAAGCTGCTGTAAGTTTTCGATGAGATCTTTAATACTAAGAAACATTCACGATTTCTTCGAAAAAAAAAATTTCTAACAAAATTTATAAGAACAATTGATAAGATCAGATAAGTCCTACATTATGAACCCCCAATTCAAACATTGAAATTCTTTATGGGGAGCTGCGATGAATCTGAATCACCTCATTTCCACATTTTGACCCTCCAAGGGTCAAAGACCTTATTATGGTATGGTACCTCACAATATCTAGGTTAGGCATGATAAGCAAATTTTTATTTTTATAACTAAGAGATGAATCCTAATCTTATTACAAATAAATTCTGAATTCCTAGAAAAAATTTGCTTTTCTCGAAACGGGGTATGTGG